AAAAAAAATATTATAATAATGTAAATAGATGCATTTTGGGAGGGTAATCCCTAGCTCGAGACTTTCCTGTTTCCGGGGGGTTTTCAGGATGAATAACAGTCTACGAGTTTAGGGGGGTAGGGGGGTTTTACCCAAAAACCTCAAAGGGGGCATATCTTAGATATCTTTGGGGAAACCACTAATTATTTATGCTCATGATATCAGTTATGCAGTTCTTCAAGTAAAATCTTTTCACCATGAACATTTAGGCTTGCATGCAAGGAAATGTACACCCTTGTCATCAAGCCTTAGCGCTGCACTGTGAAATGCCAGATGAAAGGAAACCAAAAAAAAAAAGCCAGATGTCCATTAGAGTGAACGCCCGGCATGTGGGGTCACGGATTACTATGAACTCCACCAATAACTTATGCCAGGGCCAGTGAAAGTGTGGGGAAGACTTGCAGGTAATGGCCTTGAGATGTAGAGCCAAATGCCAGTAATAGTGCATGTTGTGCTACCCCCACAATTAGGGTTAGGGTACATCACGATCATTGGGTAATTTCTATTAAATACGAATAAATGGTCGTGTTTACGGTTAATGTGGCCCAAATGTGTATACCTTAATATTAGTGGTGATGACTGATTGTTTTATATAGATGTTGTTTGATTCTTATTTTATGTCTTAAAGAATTGAACCTTCTTGTTAGTATGCAGTTATTCTGATTAATATATGAATGTAATTTGTATCTCTTGAAAGAATGGTGATGAATGAATGGTTGAAATAAATGAATGGTTATTATACATATATGACTTATAACCATTAATATATATGCTCGAGATATATATATGGTGATATTACATATATGTATATATTCAAAGAATAGTTAAATTCAGAATGCTAGCTTTGGGAGCTAGGGGTGGGAGTTAAAATCTCCCTTCTTTGAAGCGGTAGGGGGGACTTTAACCTCCGGCGGCCGGTTTACAAGACCGGCGCTCTGGCACTGAGCTACTACTGCAGGCACTTTCAAGGAGTTTGTTTTCTAACAGACCAATTGTTGGGAAGAGAAAGAGGAAAATGAAGAAGTAGAGAAATGATGCAACTTGTCCAATGATGATGTAGGGATCTTCTACTGGTATTCCTCCGATTCATGTAAGGATTAGTACATCTGCTACAAGGGTTCAGAAGATGAATTGGGAGAGAGGGCGGAAAGTTAGGCTTCGCTGTTTAGAGGTGTGCAGGAGTGGTACAAGCATTAATACAAGGATAGATGCAAGAAGTGCAAGCACCCCTCCTAGTTTGTTAGGAATAGATCGAAGAATTGCGTAGGCAAACAGGAAGTATCATTCTGGCTTGATGTGTGGCGGGGTCACAAGGGGGTTTGCAGGGGTGAAGTTATCTGGGTCGCCTAGGTAGTTGGGGGAGAATAAGGCAAGGGATGTAAGTGCAAGGAGCATTAAAGCAAATCCAAGGAGGTCTTTGTAAGAGAAGTAAGGGTGGAAGGGAATTTTGTCTGCATCTGAGTTTAATCCTGCTGGGTTGTTTGATCCTGTTTCATGGAGAAAAAGCAGGTGGAGGACAGTAGCGGCAAGAATAACAAAGGGGAATAAGAAGTGGAAAGCAAAGAATCGTGTAAGGGTTGCATTATCAACTGAGAAACCTCCCCAGATCCACTGTACAAGAGTGCCTCCTACATAGGGGACAGCTGAGAGGAGGTTTGTAATAACTGTTGCACCCCAGAAGGATATTTGTCCTCAGGGTAGGACGTAGCCTACGAAAGCAGTCATTATTACCAATAGAAGGAGGATTACCCCGATGTTTCAGGTCTCTTTATATAAGTATGAACCATAATAAAGTCCTCGTCCGACATGAAGGTAGATGCAGATAAAGAAGAAAGAGGCACCATTGGCGTGTATGTTTCGGATCAGTCAGCCAAAATTGACATCACGGCAAATGTGAGCAACGGATGAAAAGGCTGTGGCGATATCGGAAGTGTAGTGTATTGCAAGAAATAGTCCTGTGGCAATCTGGGCAATTAAGCATAGGCCTAATAGAGAGCCAAAGTTTCATCATGCAGAAATGTTTGAAGGGGCTGGTAGGTCTACTAGTGCGTCGTTTGCAATTTTAAGGAGGGGGTGTGATTTCCGTAGGCTTGTCATTAAGGTTTCCTGTAGTTGAATTACAACGGTGGTTTTTCAAGCCATTAGTCCTGGTTAGAATCCTGGTGGGAATGATGACTTATGTTATGTATATTTTTATAGTAGGGTTGGTTCTTGGTCTGATGGTAGTTGCTTCAAACCCCTCCCCCTATTTTGGGGCATTAGGGTTGGTTGTTGTTGCTGGAATGGGGTGTGGGGTATTAGTAGGGCATGGGGCCCCCTTTCTCTCTTTGGTTCTGTTTCTGATTTACCTTGGGGGAATGTTAGTGGTGTTTGCTTATTCAGCAGCTTTAGCTGCTGAGCCATATCCAGAGGCATTAGGTAGTCGTTCGGTTGCTGTAAATGCGGGAGGGTATTTGGTGAGTGTAATTATTGGGGCCAGCTTTTTCTGAGGTGGGTGGTTTGGGGGATTATGGGTGACAGCAGATGAGCTGGTAGAGTTTTCTCTTATTCGGGCAGATATGGGAGGGGTGGCATTGATGTACTCGTCTGGTGGCCTAATACTTGTTTTAAGTGGTTGGGTCCTGCTCCTTACATTATTTGTGGTATTAGAAGTATGTCGTGGTTTAAGTCGTGGGACACTTCGGGCTGTTTAAGCTATGAGGACTAGAAGGGCTAGCATAAAAGTTAAGAAAAATAAAGCAAGGAAAGTTTTTACCATGCCTTGCTGGGCATTGCTTGTGGTCGTGATTAGTGGCAGGTTTGTTGTATAAACGGCTTTTGGGCCCACTTTTTCTATCCATGTTTGGTCTACTATTTGAGCGGCAATATATTGCCCGAGAAAGAGGTTAATTTTTGGGGGGAGGCGGTGTATAATTGCAGGGTAGTAGCCTAGCATATTGGAGAAGTGGTGGGTGTGGAGTTTGGGGGTAGTTTGGTGTTGTTTTGTTGTGAGGTTTGCTAGTTCAAGGGCTAGAAGGAGGCCAATGATGGTTACAATTAGGGCTGAAAGTTTCAGGAGGGGAGGCATTGTTATTACTGGGGTTTTAGGGAGGACAATGTTTGATGTGATTAGCATGCCAGCAACAATGCTTCCTCAGGCGAGACGCTTGATTGGGTTAATTACGGCTTGGTTGTTTTCATTAATTGGTGATAAGGCATTAAATCGTGGGTGACCCATGGATACAAAGAATACAACACGTAGGCTATAAATGGCAGTAAATGAGGTGGCAATGAGAGTAAGGGCAAGGGCTCAGGCATTAAGGTATGATACATTAAGGGCTTCAATGATGGCATCTTTAGAGAAAAATCCGGCTAGGAAGGGGGTGCCAGTGAGGGCAAGGCTGCCCACTGTTAAGCAGGAAGAGGTGAAAGGGGTCAAGTGATGTATGCCTCCCATTTTTCGGATGTCTTGTTCATCATTTAGGCTGTGGATGATAGAGCCTGAGCAGAGGAAAAGTATTGCCTTGAAGAATGCATGGGTGCAGATGTGGAGGAATGCAAGTTGGGGCTGGTTTAAGCCAATTGTAACCATCATTAAACCCAGTTGACTGGATGTAGAGAAGGCAACAATTTTTTTGATGTCATTTTGGGTAAGGGCACATGTTGCTGTGAAGAGGGTTGTGAGGGCCCCCAGGCAGAGGCAGGTGGTTAAGATCAGGGGGTTGTTTTCTATTAGGGGGCTCATTCGGATTATCAAAAAAATGCCTGCTACAACCATGGTGCTTGAGTGAAGTAGGGCAGAGACCGGTGTGGGGCCCTCTATAGCAGAGGGCAATCATGGGTGAAGTCCAAATTGGGCTGACTTGCCAGTAGCGGCAACAATAAGTCCTAGTAGGGGGTATGTCAGATCTATGTTTTGTGTGGTTGAGAAGATTTGTTGTATTTCTCAGGAGTTGAGATTAGTGGCCATTCATGCTATAGCAAAGATAAGTCCAATATCACCTACACGGTTATAAAGAACTGCCTGAAGTGCAGCTGTGTTTGCATCTGCCCGTCCGTACCATCAACCAATGAGTAGGAAAGATATAATGCCAACACCTTCTCAGCCAATAAAAATTTGAAATATATTGTTAGCTGTCACAAGAATAATCATGGCAATTAGAAAGGTGAGAAGGTATTTAAAAAATCGGTTTATGTTTGGGTCTGCATGTATGTATCATGAGGCAAATTCTAGGATAGATCATGTCACATAGAGGGCCACAGGGGTAAAAATGATAGAGTAGAAGTCAAATTTTAAGCTAATGTTAATGTCAAAGATGAGAGTATTTATTCAGTTTCAGTTAGTGATTACAGTCTCTGCCCCTTCTGAGATGAATAGGGCTAAAGGAAGGAGGCTTGTAATAAATGCTAATTTGACTGCTGTTTTAACCTGTGCAAGGGCCCAGGAGGGGTCTTTAGGGTTTGGTGTAAAGGTGGTGAGTAGGGGGTAGAGAAGAAGGATGAAGATAATAATTAAACTAGTTGTTATTATGATAGGTGTGGGGTGCATAGCTTTTACTTGGATTTGCACCAAGAGTTTTTGGTTCCTAAGACCAATGGATGAGCTGTTATCCTTTAAAAGCCTACGAGGGAGCTCCGGGATTCAACCGAGGGTACGAGGATTAGCAGTCCTTGTTGCTAGCAAGCCTCTCTCGGTGGACAAGAGGGTTTTAACCCCTGTCATTAGAATCACAATCTAATATTTTTGTTAAACTATGTCTACAGGCAGTCCACCCTCAGATTAGCTCTGGCTTCAGGATAAGTAGGAGGAGTGGTAGGATGTGAAGTGTCAGTAAGAGGTGCTCTCGGGTGTGGGAGGGGTCTAGGGCGATGATGTGCGATGGGACTGGACCTCGTTGTGTCATAAGGAATATGTATAAGGAGTAGCCTGCAGTAATTAGGGTTCCAGCTCCTGTCAGAGCAATTGTTACCCAAGATCAGTTGAAAAGTGATGAGATAATCATTAGTTCTCCCATCAGGTTGGGGAGAGGGGGCAGGGCAAGGTTTGCCAGGCTTGCAATGAATCATCAAGAGGCCATAAGTGGCAAAATCATTTGTATACCCCGAGCGAGGACTATTGTTCGAGTATGTGTGCGTTCATAGTTGGTGTTTGCCAAGCAGAAGAGGGCAGAAGAGGTTAGGCCATGGGCAATTATTAGAATTAGTGCGCCTGAGAATCCCCAGGGGGTTTGGATTAAAATGCCCCCTGCTACTAAGCCTATGTGTCCAACAGAGGAATAGGCAATTAGTGATTTTAGATCTGTTTGGCGTAGGCAAATTGAGCCTGTCATGATAACACCCCATAAGGCTAAGATGATGAAAGGGTAGCTTAGCTCTTTGGTAAGGGGTTCTAAGACTGTTATTATCCGCATTATACCATAGCCTCCTAGTTTTAAGAGGACAGCAGCAAGTACTATGGAGCCGGCAATGGGGGCTTCAACGTGGGCTTTGGGAAGTCAAAGGTGTATTCCATAGAGGGGTATTTTAACAAGGAATGCTAGTAGGCAGCCAGCCCATCAGATCTTGTCAGCAATTGAGGCTATTGGGATAGCTGTTGAATAATGAAGAGTTAGAAGAGAGAGGCTTCCTGTGGTGTTTTGAAGGATGAGTAGTGCAACTAGAAGGGGAAGCGAGCCTGCCAGTGTATAAAATAAAAAGTATGTGCCTGCATTTAGTCGCTCTGCTTGGTTTCCTCAGCGTGTAATGAGGATGAGTGTTGGGACTAGTGTTGCCTCAAACATAACATAAAACAAGATTACTTCTGTTGCTGAGAAGGCCAGAATTAAAAAGATTTGAAGGGAGGTGAGAAGAGAAATGTATATGCGTTGCCGATTGACTGGTTGGTCTGACATATGGTTCTGGCTTGCTAGAACTATTAGTGGGAGAAGTCAGCAGGTTAGAACCAAGAGGGGGGTTGACAGGGGGTCTAGGGCTATGTACTGGTTCATAGAAAGTCAGCCAGTTTCAGTTGGGTGGTTTAGTCAGGACAGGCTAATGGCGGAGATGACGAGGCTGTGGGCAAGGGCTGATGGTCAGATTAATTTGTTAGGGGCGAGTCAGGTGGTGGGGATTAGCATAATTGTTGGAATGAGGACTTTTAGCATTGTAGTAGGTTTAAGTTTTGTAGGCGGTCAGTGCCATGTGTTCGTGCTGTGGCAACTAGTAGGGCCAGTCCTGCACTTGCTTCACATGCAGAAAATGCAAGTAGAAGCATGGGGGATGCTGAGAAGTTTGTTGTGTTTAGTTCAAGTGTTCATAATGAGAGAGCTAGGAAGAGTGAAAGCATTATTCCCTCCAGGCATAGAAGGGCAGAGAGCAGATGGGCTCGGTGAAATGCTAAGCCTGCAAGGCCTAAAATAAAGGCAGTAGAGAATGCAAAGTGTGTAGGGGACATTAGGTAAGTGTGGACTTTAACCACGAGCTTTTGAGCCGAAATCAAATATTTTAATTAAAATACTTACCTATTCAGCCCACTCAAGGCCTCCTTGAAGTCATTCATAAATTAGTCCGAGGGTTAAGAGGGTGAGAAGTAATGTTGCTCAGAAGAATGTGGCTGTGGGGTTGGGAAGTTGGTCTCCTCAGGGAAGTGGTAAAAGAAGTGCAATTTCGAGGTCGAACAGGAGAAAGAGAATAGCTACTAGGAAAAAGCGTATCGAGAAGGGAAGTCGCGCTGATCCAAGGGGGTCAAACCCACACTCATAGGGTGAGACTTTTTCTTGGTCGGGGGAGATAAGTGGTAGTCAAAAAGAAACAATTGCTAGGACTGTCGACAGGGCAATGGCAATGAAGATTACTGTTGTGATTAAGTTCATTATCTTTCCTTGGATTCTAACCAAGACCGGGTGATTGGAAGTCACTTATACTAAATTGGTACTAGAAAGATACGATCCTCATCAGTAAATAGAGATATAAAGGAAGAGTCAGACAACGTCTACAAAATGTCAATATCAGGCTGCTGCTTCAAATCCGAAGTGGTGTTCAATAGTGAAATGGTAGTTGACCTGTCGAAGAAGGCATACAGCCAAGAAGGTGGTTCCAATGATTACATGAAGGCCATGAAATCCTGTGGCCACAAAAAAAGTAGAGCCATAGACACTGTCAGCAATTGTAAATGGGGCTTCATAATATTCTATGCCCTGAAGGAAGGTAAAGTAAAAACCTAGTAGGATTGTTAAAGTGAGGCTTTGAATAGCTTGTTTGCGTTCACCCTCTATGATGCTGTGGTGGGCTCAGGTGACAGTGACACCTGAAGCCAAAAGAACAGCTGTATTTAAGAGGGGCACTCCGAAGGGGTCTAGTGGTGTGATTCCTGTGGGGGGTCAGCATCCTCCAATTTCAGGGGTAGGGGCAAGGCTTGCGTGGAAGAAAGCTCAGAAAAAGCCCAGGAAGAAAAATACTTCAGAGGTAATGAATAAGATCATGCCATACCGTAGGCCTTTTTGGACAGGAGGGGTGTGGTGGCCTTGGAAGGTACCTTCTCGAATAATGTCTCGTCATCATTGGTACATGGTTAGAAGGAGCAGAACTGTGCCTAGGGCTATCAGAGACATTGAGTTGTAGTGGAATCAGATGGCTAGTCCAGAAGTTATTAAGAGTGCGGCAACTGCCCCTGTCAGTGGTCAGGGGCTGGGGTCTACTATGTGGTATGCGTGTGCTTGGTGGGCCATTAAACATTTTCTTGTAGGTAGAGGCTTAATAGTAGGACGAAGACATATGCTTGAATCATAGCAACTGCCACTTCTAGAACTGTGAGTAGTAGGAGGACAACTGATGTAATGACGGCAACGGTTGGTATTAAAGATAACAGGACAAATGCTGCTGTGGCAATAAGTTGCATGAGTAGGTGACCAGCAGTCAGATTAGCAGTCAGTCGTACCCCCAGTGCGAGGGGCCGAATGAATAAGCTAATTGTTTCGATAATGATTAGGACAGGGATAAGGGGGACAGGGGTCCCTTCTGGGAGTAGATGTCCAAGGGCAGCTGTGGGCTGATTTCGCATTCCAATTAGTACTGTGGCTAGTCATAGTGGGACAGCTAGGCCTATGTTAAGGGATAGTTGAGTTGTGGGGGTGAAAGTGTAAGGCAAGAGTCCCAACATGTTGAGGGTGATTAAGTAGAGTATTAGAGAAGCAAAAATAAGGGCTCATTTGTGTCCCCCAACATTTATTGGCATGAGGAGTTGGGATGTGAATCGGTTAATGAACCATGATTGAAGGGCTAATAGTCGATTGTTTAGTCATCGGGGGGCAGGTGAGGGGAATAAGATTCATGGAAGAAGAAAAGCTAGTGCCATCAGGGGAACACCTCAGAGTACGGGGCTTATAAACTGGTCGAAAAAGCTTGCTATCATGGTCAGTGTCAGGGGCTGGTTTTTAGGGTTTGTGTGCTTTGAAGGGTGGGCTCATTGGGGAAGGTATGATTTAGTGTTTTAGGCACTACAATTGTAAGGAAAACAAGTCAGGAGAAGACTAGGATGATAAACCACGGGGAAGGATTCAGCTGAGGCATGTCGCTAAGGGTGGTTGGAAGGCACCATTTTCCAGCTTAAAAGGCTGACGCTTTGGTCCAGTTTAGCTTCTTAGCGAGGCGTCTTCAAGCATAAGTGTTGATCAATCTTGGAAGTATTTTAGGGGGACTGCTTCTACTACAATAGGCATAAAGCTGTGGTTCGCACCACAAATTTCGGAGCATTGACCATAAAAGACCCCTGGGCGAGAAGCAATGAAAGCTGTTTGATTTAAACGTCCAGGGACAGCATCCATTTTTACCCCTAGGGCAGGGACTGCCCAAGAGTGCAGTACATCTTCAGCTGTAACTAAGATTCGTACGGGGGCCTCAGTTGGCACTACCATTCGATGGTCTACTTCTAGTAGCCGGAATTGTCCTGGGGTTAAATCTTGGGTTGGGACCATGTATGAGTCGAAAGCAATTTCTTGATAGTCAGTGTATTCATAGCTTCAGTATCATTGGTGGCCAATTGCTTTTACAGTGAGGTGGGGGCTATTAATTTCATCTATTAGGTACAAAATGCGTAGTGAAGGGAGGGCAATCAGAATAAGGATAATTGCAGGAAGAACTGTTCAGATAATCTCAATTTCTTGGGAGTCTAAAATATACATGTTTGTGAGCTTGGTTGAAACCATGGCTACAATAATGTAAAGTACAAGGGTGCTGATAAGAAAGACAATTATTAAGGCATGGTCATGAAAATGAAGAAGCTCTTCTATCACGGGTGATGCTGCATCTTGAAAACCTAGTTGTGACGGGTGGGCCATAAGTAAGATACGTGGGGGTTTAACCCACGATACTGCCTTGACAAAGCAGTGTATTGTCAGCTCTACTAGTATCTTATTAAGAAAGTGTCAGAGCGGTTATGTGGCTGGCTTGAAACCAGCTTATGGGGGTTCAACTCCTCCCTTTCTCGTTAGTAGGGGCTTTGAACTTGTACAAATGCAGGCTCTTCAAAGGTGTGGTAAGGGGGTGGGCAGCCGTGCAGTCACTCAATGTTTGTGGTTGTTAATTCAACAGAAGAGACAACTCGTTTAGCAGCAAAGGCTTCTCAAAGAATAAAAAGGAATATAATTACAGCGGTTAGGGAAATCAAGGACCCTAAAGAAGACACTGTGTTTCACAGGGTGTAGGCATCTGGATAGTCTGAGTACCGTCGTGGCATTCCAGCCAGACCCAGGAAGTGCTGAGGGAAGAAGGTAAGATTTACTCCTACGAACATAACCCCAAAGTGAATTTTGGATCATGTGCTGTGCAGAGTATAGCCTGATAAAAGGGGGAATCAGTGAACAAAGCCAGCCATGATGGCGAATACAGCACCCATGGAGAGTACATAGTGGAAGTGGGCAACTACATAGTAAGTGTCATGGAGCATGATGTCAAGAGATGAGTTGGCTAGTACAATTCCTGTTAAGCCCCCTACTGTAAAGAGAAAGATAAAGCCGAGGGATCACAGGAGGGGGGTCTCTCATTTGATAGCTCCTCCGTGCAGAGTAGCAAGTCAGCTAAAGACTTTTACTCCTGTAGGAATGGCAATAATTATAGTGGCTGAGGTGAAATATGCTCGTGTATCAACATCCATCCCAACAGTAAACATGTGGTGGGCTCAGACAATGAACCCTAGGAGGCCAATGGCCATTATGGCTCAGACCATGCCTATGTACCCAAAAGGTTCCTTTTTACCAGCATAGTAAGCAACAATATGAGAAATCATACCGAAGCCGGGGAGAATAAGAATGTAGACTTCTGGGTGTCCAAAGAATCAGAAGAGGTGTTGATAAAGGATAGGATCCCCTCCTCCAGCAGGGTCGAAGAAGGTTGTGTTTAAATTTCGGTCTGTTAATAGCATTGTAATGCCAGCAGCAAGGACAGGGAGGGAGAGGAGTAGTAAGACGGCTGTGATTAGGACTGCTCATACAAACAGTGGTGTCTGGTATTGTGAAATAGCAGGGGGCTTCATGTTAAGAATTGTTGTGATGAAGTTAATTGCCCCAAGAATAGATGAAATTCCTGCTAAGTGAAGAGAAAAAATTGTGAGATCAACAGAAGCACCAGCATGTGCAAGATTGCCTGCTAGTGGAGGATAGACAGTTCACCCTGTTCCAGCCCCTGCTTCAACACCTGAAGAGGATAAGAGCAGAAGGAATGAAGGGGGGAGAAGCCAAAAGCTTATGTTGTTTATTCGTGGGAAAGCCATGTCAGGGGCCCCAATCATTAGGGGAATTAATCAGTTTCCAAAACCCCCAATCATAACTGGCATTACTATAAAGAAGATTATTACAAAGGCGTGGGCTGTTACAATAACATTATAGATCTGGTCATCCCCTAGTAGGGCACCAGGTTGACTTAGTTCGGCTCGAATTAGTAGGCTTAAAGCTGTGCCTACTATGCCGGCCCAGGCACCAAATACTAGATAAAGGGTACCAATGTCTTTATGGTTTGTCGAGAAAAATCATCGTGTGATTGCCACAGGTAAAATGACTGAGAGTTTAAGTGGTGGATTGTAGCCCCATGAACAGAGGTTTAAGTCCTCTTTTTACCAAGCCCTGAGGTGTTGTACATGTAAGATTGCAAATCTTAAGTAGCAGATTAACGTCGGCCGGGGCTTTCCCCCGCCTTTATGCCTGTCAGGCGGGGGAAAGCTAGTCGGATGCTCGCTGGTTAGGGCACTTAGCTGTTAACTAAGAGTTTGTAGGATCGAGGCCTTCCCGTCTAGAAAGGCTTTAGCTTAATTAAAGTGTCTGTTTTGCATGCAGAAGATGTGGGTTAGTGTCCTGCAAGTCTTAATCAGGGGCTGGGAGATTTTCACTCCCGCTTAAAGCTTTGAAGGCTTTTGGTCTTGTGTTATCCTAAGCCCCTTTTACAGTGCTAGAAGTGCTGTGGTGGCAGGGGCCAGGGGGAGGAGGAGAATGGCTGCAAGGGTAAGTGTAGGAAGGGGGAAAGGCACTTTTGTGGTTGGAAGGCGCCATGGGGTTAGGCCTGCTGTGTTGTTTGGTGTGATAGTTAAAGTTATAGCATAGGAAAGCCGCAGGTAAAAGTAGAGGCTTAAAAGAGCAGTTAGGGCAGCAATTGCTGCTGTTATGGGCAGTTGTTGCTTGGTTAGTTCCTGAAGGATGAGTCATTTTGGTATAAACCCTGTTATAGGGGGAAGTCCTCCTAGGGAAAGTAGGAGTAAAGGGGCAGTGGCTGTTAGTAAGGGAGATTTGGCTCATGATGTTGCTAAGGAGTTAATATTGGTTGAGTTATTAAATTTTAGGGCTAAAAACATTGATGAGGTCATTACCAGGTATGTTATTAAGGCAAGAAGGGTAAGAGAAGGGGCGAATTGAAGGATAATAACTATTCAACCGAGGTGGGCAATGGAGGAGTAGGCAAGAATCTTCCGTAGTTGTGTTTGGTTGAGTCCACCTCATCCGCCCACTAGGGTGGAAGCAAGTCCAAGTAAGACTAATAGTTCTTGGTTGGCTGCTGGAAGTTGCAGGAGCAGAATAAAAGGTGCTAGTTTCTGCCATGTGGATAAGATCAAGCCTGTGGTTAAGTCAAGTCCTTGGAGGACTTCTGGGAGCCATGTGTGAAGAGGGGCAAGCCCAATCTTTAGGGAGAGGGCTAAAATGATTATGGTTGTAGGCACAGGGTGGGCTATCAGTTGAATGTCTCACTGTCCTGTAAGCCAGGCATTGGTCACACTGGCAAATAAGAGTGTGGCGGCGGCTGTTGCTTGGGTGAGAAAATATTTTGTGGTTGCTTCGATTGCCCGTGGGTGGTGCTGTTGGGCTATTAGTGGGATGATGGCAAGGGTATTAATTTCTAGGCCCATCCATGCAAGAAGTCAGTGAGAGCTGGTAGCGGTAATGCTGGTTCCAAGGGCCAAGCCAAAGAAAAGCAGGGCTAAAATGTAGGGGTTCATTAGCAAAGGAAGGGGTTTAACCAACATGTTTGGGGTATGGGCCCAAAAGCTTAATTTAGCTGACTTTACTAGGAAGTGGTGTAGTGGAAGCACTAAGAGTTTTGATCTCTTCAGGTAGGGTTCAAGTCCCTTCTTTCTAAGGAGGCGGGGGGATTTTAACCCCCATGATTCACTCTATCAAAGTGGCCCTTTATTCAGGCACGGCTCCAGGAGTTAAAGCTGTGGGGGGAGGCCTGCAAGTGCTAGTGGCAGTGATAGGTGTCAAATCACCAGGGCCAGGGTGAGGGGTAGGAAGTTTTTTCAAATTAGGTGCATAAGCTGATCATATCGAAATCGGGGGTAGGAAGCCCGAACTCATAGGAATAGTACAGAAAGAAGAGCTGCTTTTGTTATAAGATTAATAGCAGTGAGTTCTGGCAAAAGTGGTAGGTGGGATGCACCAATAAAGAGGGTAGCAGAGAGAGTGTTTATTAGGAGGATATTTGCATACTCTGCCAGGAAAAACAGGGCAAAAGGCCCACCAGCATACTCTACATTAAAACCAGAGACTAGTTCTGATTCTCCTTCTGTTAGGTCAAATGGGGCTCGGTTAGTTTCTGCTAGTGTGGAAATGTACCATATTGCAGCAAGAGGTCAGGCTGGTAGAAGAAGTCAAATGCTTTCCTGGGCAGTGTTAAATGTCTGAAGGGTAAACCCCCCTGTAAAAATAATGGTGCTAAGCAAGATTAGTCCAAGGCTTACCTCATATGAAATTGTTTGGGCTACTGCACGTAGTGCCCCAATTAAGGCATATTTTGAATTTGAGGCTCAACCAGAGCCTAAAATTGAGTAGACTGCAAGGCTTGAGAGGGCAAGGATAAATAAGATGCTTAAGTTCAAGTCTGTCACTGGGTGAGGGAGTGGGAGGGGGGCTCAAAGGGTGAGGGCAAGGGTTAAAGCAAGCATGGGGGCCAGTAGAAAAAGGATGGGGGAAGCTGTGGCTGGCCGCACTGGCTCCTTAATAAAAAGTTTGACACCATCAGCAATTGGTTGGAGTAGCCCATATGGTCCAACAACATTGGGTCCTTTGCGCAGCTGCATATACCCTAGAACTTTCCGCTCAAGAAGGGTAAGAAATGCTACAGCTAAAAGAACAGGGACAATGTAGGCCAAGGGGTTAATAATGTGGGTTAAAATTGTGTTAATCATAGTTAAGGAGAGGATTTGAACCCCTGTTTAAAGGGCTTAGGCCTTTTGCATTATTCCGGGCTCTGCCACCTTAGCTTGCCTTTATTCTCAGGCAGGGCACTGTGCCCTTTTACCCACTTGAGCTTTTTTCAGTGGGTAAGGGGGAGGCTTACTTTAAGCATAGGCCTCTTCTTTTCGGTCCTTTCGTACTAGAAAAGAGCACTGCATAGATAGAAACTGACCTGGATTTCTCCGGTCTGAACTCAGATCACGTAGGACTTTAATCGTTGAACAAACGAACCCTTAATAGCGGCTGCACCATTAGGATGTCCTGATCCAACATCGAGGTCGTAAACCCCCTTGTCGATATGGGCTCTAAAAGGGGATTGCGCTGTTATCCCTAGGGTAACTCGGTCCGTTGATCGGCTTTGCCGGATCTTTAAGGTCAGATGTTCTGTTTGCTAGAGCTGTGGCTCTGGCTTTGAGGAATAAGTTCCTGTTCCACATGGGGGATAGTTGTTCCCCCGCGGTCGCCCCAACCAAAGACAGGTGGGCAGGGGCCACTTTGTTAATACTGTTAATCCAGGTGTTTTCACATGGGCTGCCTTGTGTCTTAAGCTCCATAGGGTCTTCTCGTCTTATGGGTTTATCCCCGCTTCTGCACGGGGAGATCAATTTCATTGACTGGAAAAAGGAGACAGCTTAGCCCTCGTAATGCCATTCATACGGGTCTTCATTTAAAAGACAAGTGATTACGCTACCTTTGCACGGTCAAAATACCGCGGCCGTTAAACTTGTTTAAGTCACGGGGCAGGCGGGACCTCTTATACGTTAAAAATGTGCAAGAGGCGATGTTTTTGGTAAACAGGCGAGGCCAGTGTTTGCCGAGTTCCTTCTTTTTCTTTTAGTCTTTCCTAAAACACACCTGTGTAGGGTTAACGCTATGCTCTGGGAGGTCTTCTAGTTAAGTTGTTTTCTCAGTTCCCTCTTTGGTTGGGGGCGTTAATTATCAGTGGGGGTTCGTTCTGATGTATACAGGTGTTGGGAGAGGGGCATCCCTCTTATTACTCATGTTAGCAGGATCTCTTTCATGTTTGCATGAAAAGGCCTATTATTGTTCGAAGGGGTTTAAGATTGTATTGTCGGGATTAGAGAGGGGCTTGGTACTTGAGCTTTAACGCTTTCTGCATGGGTGGCTGCTTTTAGGCCCACTAAGGTATTATGCTTTATATCTTTTGATCTTTAACCTGCTAATAAAGTTGTATCTTTTTTCAGGGGGGCTGTTCCCCCCTTGAATAACTCTTTAGCTTTCTTTGTGCCACCTTGGTGTTTTTACTTGGTTGGGGGGAGAAGGCTAAAGGCTGAACTTCTATTCATTTTATAGGCAACCAGCTATAACTGGGCTCGGTAGGTCTGTCACCTCTACTTAAAGATCTTCCCACTCTTTTGCCACAGAGACGGGTTCGCCCTGTATTAGGCTGTCTTGAAGTAGCTCGCTCAGTTTCGGGGGCTCAAACTAAAGTGCACTTTGCTCGAGGGTTACTAGCTAAGTCATGATGCAAAAGGTACGAGGGTGTGTCTCTGCTTCTTGTTTCTTTACTGGGTTTTTTCACTTCTCTTTCAGCTTTCCCTTGCGGTACTTTCTCTATAGCGTTTATAGTCCTTTTCTGTCGCCCATACTCAGGAGGAAAAATGGTTTGTTGTTTACTGACTTGTGTCTGTGGGGTTATTAATGTTGGTTGTTGTTTTTTGGTGTTGGCTAGCTGTTAGGAGTTGTTCAGTTCGACCCGATTTGCACGGGTGTCTTCTCAGTGTAAGGGAGATGCTATGCTATTTTAGCTACGTCCTGGTTTTTCCAAGTGCACCTTCCGGTACACTTACCATGTTACGACTTGCCTCCCCTTTGTCTAGGATTTTGTTTATTTAAAATTTGCCTACTATTTTGGGGAGAGTGACGGGCGGTGTGTGCGCGCTTCAGGGCCAGTTTCAGAAGGGCACTCTATTCCCTCCTTACTGCTAAATCCTCCTTTAAATGCTTGTTTCAAAGCATCATTCGTTTTCACTGGTGCAGTGAATGTAGCCCATTTCTTCCCCTCTCGTACGCTACACCTCGACCTGGCGTTTTAGGCTATGCCAATTATGCTCACTATGAGTCCCTCACAGGGTAAGCTGACGACGGCGGTATATAGGCGGGAGTGACAAGGGAGGGTGAGGTTTAACGGGGGTTATCGGTTCTAGAACAGGCTCCTCTAGGTGGGTCTAAAGCACCGCCAAGTCCTTTGGGTTTTAAGCTGGGGCTCGTAGTTCCCTGGCAAGCGAGGGGTGTAAGTAGTCACTTGTGTTTAGGGCTAGGCATAGTGGGGTATCTAATCCCAGTTTGTTTCCTAGCTTTCGTGGGTTAATATTATTTAAAGCCACTTTCGTGGAAGGTCCTCTTTTCTTCGAGTGCGTATGACAGCTTTGAAGAAGTTTAGCTTTAGTGCAATACTGTATAAACCACATTTTACGCCGGCATTTGTCAACTTGGGCCTCTCGTATAACCGCGGTGGCTGGCACGAGTTTTACCGGCCCTCTTGGTTTTAACTAAGTCAAGTTTACACTCATTGCTTAATGTTTATTACTGCTGAGTTCCCTTAGGGGTGTGGCTAAGCAAGGCGTTGTGGGCTAACTGAAGTTGTGCCTAATACCTGCTCCTTTATTTCGTGGGGGAAATAAGTAGGGCATTCTCACAGGGATGCGGATACTTGCATGTATAAATCTAACCAGAGTTGACATAAAAGTCAGGACCAAGCTTTTGTGCTTACGGGGCTTTCTAGGGCCCATCTTAACATCTTCAGTGTTATGCTTTAGTTAGCTACGCTGGC